ATTGACCCAGACCATGGCCTGAGACCGTTGGGAGGGGGCTTGGCACACTGGGAAGGATCTTCTTAAAAAACATACTACGGCTTAGCACGCTAGGAGTGGGGGTCAAATCATTCCATAAAGATTGGAGGGAATAATGATTTTCACTATTCGCCAAAGTTGTAGATAAGAGAAGGGCTTAGCGCAAGGAAAACAAGCTAGCCAAGATTGGTAAGTCTAGAACAGAATCCAGAGGGCATGGTTTGCTAAATTTAGTCGACGTTCTTTCTGCATATGGGCTGAAGCAAACTGAGGTTGATCATTCAGTATTTGTTCGTCATATCCAAAGTGGATCTCTAATCCTTGCTGTCTATGTTGATGATATTGTAATTACAGGTAGTGAGAGGACAGGAATTGTTGACCTGAAACAGTATTTTAGTAAACACTTTTTTACCAAGGATCTTGGAAAGCTTGGATACTTGTTGGGTATTGAAGTAGCAAGATCAAAGGCGGGAATATCACTTTATCAAAGGAAGTATGTTACAGACTTTTTAGAGCAGACTGGATTGTTGGGAGCAATGTGGATACTCCTATGGATCCGACTTTGAAATTCAGTAAGGATGATGGCCTGCTCTTTGAAAATCCAGAGAGGTATAGACGTTTGGTTGGAAAGCTTATCTATCTGACTGTAACCCGACCAGATCTAACCCTTGCTCTTGGAGTGGTTAGTCAATTCATGCAGAATCCAAGACAAGATCACTGGGAGGCTTTTTGTCCTATCTTGAGGTATCTCAAGAAAACTCCAGGAAAAGGATTGTTCTTTAAAAGAAAAGATCCAATTCTTTCACACGGAAGGAGACAGCTCTCTCTTATTGGCTTAGCCTTTCGAGTTGAAGGTACGTCGTTAGGCTCATTCTGCTCTCATTCCTGGTCAATGTCAAATTCTTCCTAAAAAAGAGGGCATTCACAGGCTATTCTTTATGCGTGGGTGTGAATATCTTGACTTCTGATTCAATTGTTCGAGGAGCAGGGGGTTTAGGTTTTGGTGAAAAGGTCTTAGGCATCTTTCGATGAGAAGGAAATAGTCTATGTCGGGAATCGGCTTCTCAGCCTAGCTAAAGAAAGTGAGGCAGCACTATTCGCTTGAAGTAAAGTGTCACTTGCTTGCACAAGCCCTTTTTGCTTGAAGCTCTCTTCCCGTGTCGATGAGGGACTATTCCCACTACGTGCTAACTAGAAAGATCATAAGAGAAGATGCCATCGAATCGGCTCTTAGAGATTGAAAGCGAGCTCCTGACTCGAGGGTGAGAATCCGTAGTTGTTCTGTTAAAGTTTCGGTAGGTGTAGGAGTTGCTGCTTTCAAGAATTAGCCCAGACCCATAAAGGATAAAGACAAAAGGCTAGATTTCACTCTTTCAAGATCGAATTTCTAGTTTAGAGTTTCGTACCCAGGCACGGAATCCACTTGCCAACTGATCCGAGTTTGAATTGGGGAACGAACGATCTAAGTAAGGAGGTAGCTCCAGGAAGGTAGTTCTTTGACCCAGTTCAGTGAGACCGGGGCTTAGCTCTTTGAAGCAGATGTTTAAGGAAGTTTCAAAATGCTTACTCGAAAGAGTAAGGAAGAAGAGCTGCTTTTATTTAAGCGGAATCAGAGCTCTTGGGTAAGAAGGCAGGAAGAAGTTCACACCAGGATTGAAGAAGCTGGTTTGATAGAACCAGGGTCAGCGAAAGACGATGGAAAAGGCTGCTTGTAAGCGTGATCCTCTATCCTCTCTCTTTCTATCATCAGAGAATCAATCTCGTAGCCTAGCTACGTAGCAGGCTCAGAGCCTTTTGATGGAGGAAGAACCGCGGCTATGGAATCTGCTGCTCTGGCCGCTGTTCTGTTACCCGGTCTTGGTGGTGTAGTTATAGGAGGTGCCGTAACTTTAAACTCTTTTTTCGAGATGAGAATCATAGACTTTTTTATTGCCCAAGCAAGGGAATCCATTTGCCTTCGACCTGACTTTCAGAAATGGGATTCCGAGAAGGTGGAGTTCAGTAACCCAGTTCAGTGACCGAGGAGAGGTTGAGAAGAAGACAATGAATGGAATGGTCCGAAAGTCGCTATAGAAGATCGAATGAGTCTTAGTGAAGCTAGTCCATTAATTAGATAGATCACCTGTGCGTACGTTATCTATAATAAGAAAAAACCTGGCTCCAGGTAGCGAAAGGGAGTAGCAAAGGGGAAATTCGTTAGGAGAGAAGACCAGGATTCCCTTGGTCCTTCTAAAGACCAGCAGCATACCTGGATTTACCGTCCATCCAGAGAATACCAGTCATCCAGCTTAGAAACCATTGAACTAGCTGCCGGAGAAGGGGAACTTCAACTAAGAAAGAAGAAGAATAAGAAGAATTGCTTAAGTAAGGTAGTCGCTTCTTTTTTTCGGTATACCGCTCTGCTCGCAGAGCGAATGAACAGAAATCTTTCCGAATATCATGAATATCCTTCGCCCCTTATCTCCTCATCTTCCTATTTATA